TCGGAGAGACGAGAGATATTTTTTTTAATTCTCTATAGCATACCTATTCTATACGTACGGAATACGGATATAAAATACCCGGATTAGATATTTTCGGTGTAACAATTAATAATTATGTTATTCTAGGGTTTACATATACTGACAGTTGCTGTTATAATTGAAATGGAAAAGAGGAGGTTTTTTCGATAAAAAAGAGCAATAAAGAGCAATATTAATTCATTTTTATATCAAATTGGATTCTCTTATCTCATAAAGACAAAACCATATTTTCAATTCAAATTCAAGAATTTTTCAGGAATTAATAGTTAACGGTTCCATTTTGTCCTTCCATTTTTGCGTTTGTCGCTGAAAGTCCACGTTTTTTTTCAATACAAAAAAAAAAGGGGGGGGGGGTTTCACATATATTTCTTTTTTTTTTCATTTTGGCGGCATGGCCGAGCGGTAAGGCGGGGGACTGCAAATCCTTTTTCCCCAGTTCAAATCCGGGTGTCGCCTGATCTGATCGACAAGAGAATTGAAATAGGTTATTCCGTTTTGTTGATAGAAAACTTGCATTGCATGGGGGGGGGTTGCTCTATAAAATAAAGCTTTGCGTCACGAATTCAAGGAAAGATTCTAGTAGTGAAAAGGAATCGATAAATCTTGAGATGATAGTCCTTTCACCCCATTACTACTGTAGTGTCCATCTAGTCTACTGACCGGGTCTTGAATTAGATTGGATAAGTATGTATAGGTCGGACAGAGAGAATCTAATTCCATTTTTAGTTGGAGAAGAGGCAGAAGAAACCTTGCATACAGACTCATGAAAGTATATGAACGTTCTGGCAGTTATTCAATATTAGTTAGATTTAATACCTAATTTAGTAGCTAATTGGCTTTCTTTTTTTTTTATAATTTATATTATTATAATTTATATTATTATAATTTATATTATTATAATTTAATTTTATTATTATTATTTAATATAATAAATTTTATTAATTTTCGGTAACCTCTCTAGTCGAAGAAAGAGTTTAATAGACTTTCTTCTGATTGTTTTCGAGAATGAATTGAGAGACAGTAAGGATTAGATCAAATAGAAATAAGAAAGAATATGCAAAGTAATCAGTCTTGATTCTATATATATATATTTTCATTTAAATAAAATGAGGGGAAATAAAAACATAGGTCTTTGTATTGTTACCTGTTAGTAACAAAAATCTCCTTAATACTTCCAAGGAAGTTTCCGAATATTTTGTTTATCCGTAATGTTTTCCGATTCTACTAGAAATCAGATAAGAACTTGTTAGACGTTCTAATTGGATTTGTTAGATTGTTTCGTTAATCGTGTTAGCACAGAATCCCTTTTTGACTCTGTACCAGTGATTCCACTATTATTATAGTTTATAGTATTATTAGTGATTAATACAATAAAAAAAAAAAAAAGAAAACACGAAGAATTAGTGAACAATACTGAAATAATTCCTTCATATTGATATTGTTGATATAGATAGGAGACAAAATTGACATGGATATAGTGAGTCTTGCTTGGGCTGCTTTAATGGTAGTTTTTACATTTTCCCTTTCTCTCGTAGTATGGGGAAGAAGTGGACTTTAATGGTACTACTTAATTTAGTTAAGGGATCAAACTGTATCAATTGTTTTATAGCTGAGTTCTGATATTTTTTTTTACTATTGAATTTGAATTTAAGTATTCAATTATATCTTCATTATCGGAATTCTATTGTATTCGAGTGGTGTAATGTATTCTAGGCATAATATAGAAATAAAAAAAACTCTTTCAATCAAACAACAAATATTTGAATTATTCCCATGTTTGTGTCAAGGGGATAAAAAAAGTAGGAAATTTATTCCTATTACAACCGAATTCTTCCTAAGATCTCTTTGAGCTGGCTCTTACCAAAGTTATATATCGAAAATGAGGAACCACGGAACCCCCTCTTTTCTTTTTTTTTTTCAAAAAAAAAAGATAAAATAAATATATATAGTATAGTTATGTTATTTGTTATAAAGCAGATACACAATTTCGATAGGAAACAAAATCGACATAGGAGTTGTCTAACGAGATACTACACATAATAAGATGTTGGCCTTGCTTTAGGTGAATACCATATTACGTATTTACCTTACCACTTGCTTGTTTTATTTTTTTATTTTTGGTTCGAAATTGGATTTATGCTTTCTTTATTGAACTTCATTTGCAATCATGGTTAAAATTTAAAAAATAGGTTGGGTTTTACCACCAATCTTTTCTAAATAGGTAAAAAAACTTTTCATTTTAATAGAAACCTCGGATCATCTGTTAACTATTTAATAACAACTATTTAATCAATTACTTCTCGGAAATGCTAAAAAGATTACTTTATTTTCTTATACCGGGATTGGTATTAAAATCTAATCGTAATACCATAAATTCGAATCGGAAAAATAAGAGTTGCTTTTTGATTATTACAGATTTATTTGAACCAATACAAATCAAATAGATGAAACAAAGAAGAAATTGGGGATACTATGCTATATATATTACATATAATGTAATTGAGATTCTATATATGAATAAGATAATATATATGAATATACATATTGTAAATTGATCCATATTTTTTTATAAAGTCAAACTTTTTTTTTACACTACAATAATAGATAAATAATATGGTAGAAAGAAATCGATTTTATTTCTACCATATTATACGGATTTCATAGAATTCTGTTGATTCTAGTCCGATTATTTCATTTTAACCTTAAGACCACAAAACAAAAATTCCATTTTTGTTTTTTTTCATTCATTGCATTGACATGAATTAAGAAGTCATGTTTAAGTAAAATTAGTCACTTTGACTTACTGTTTTTACGTAAATTATAAGTAAAAAGGCAGTAGGAACTAGAATGAACAGTGCAGTAGCAATAAATGCAAGAATATTTACTTCCATAATCTCTATGCTTTATTTCTCTTTTATTTCCAATAAAAAACTCGGGATTTAATCCCATATAGATGATAAATCTTTTGTCGGTAAATTCAATGGTAGAAATTACATCTTGATGATATCAAATGGGATCAATATTATGAATAACAATATCTGAGCTATAAAATCGATTAATCGTCGAGAATTGAATAGTATAACATAGGAAGATCTTTTATCCATACCCAATTCCAAAAATTTTGTTTCCAATGCAATCCAAAATTCCGTATTTTTTTTTTTTTACTTTATTTAACTTTAATATGAAGGTTCCGACAAAGAAAGAAAAAAAGATGGATCCCTGTTAGGAATGAGATTTTGTTTGTTATTTTAATTTTATTCCCTTTCACACACGAAATGAATTGATGTCTTTTTTTTATTTGTATCCATCGGGACTGACGGGGCTCGAACCCGCAACTTCCGCCTTGACAGGGCGGTGCTCTGACCAATTGAACTACAATCCCAGGGAAAAGGGCGTACAGCATAGATATTCTTATGATTTCATTCAAACCCCTTCTTTTTTCGATTTTAGATTAGAATCGTTTGCTGTAACTGACAGAGGCGGGACTTATATATATATATTGATATATATCAATACGCACTTTTTTTAGGGAGATCGACACGGATTACGAGTAATCCGTTCGTTATTGCCAAATCAATTGAAAAATGAATCAATCAATAAAAAACAAAGACTCTTTTTTATTTACTTTTATCTTTTTCTTTAACCCTTTCCTTAGACTTTATACTTACAGATCCTGATATGAATCTAGATCATTAGCAAGATTCGAACTTATGAAATATGGATTTCATTATAGAATTTCATTCTACAATATGTAAAAAAAAGCGCTAGAGATTTGTCATATTTTATTTTCTTCCGTATCCGAGCACATAGGCCATTTACGAAGAACAACAAATGGGTTATATCATTTCATGGTGGATCGTAAAATTATTGGGCCGAGCTGGATTTGAACCAGCGTAGACATATTGCCAACGAATTTACAGTCCGTCCCCATTAACCACTCGGGCATCGACCCAGGAAGAATCAATTTTAGTCTTTTTTGATAATCCATGATCAACTTCCTTTCGTAGTACCCTACCCCCAGGGGAAGTCGAATCCCCGTTGCCTCCTTGAAAGAGAGGTGTCCTGGACCACTAGACGATGGGGGCCCACTTTCCCGACCACCATTATACTATGTTCATAGTATAACATAGTTTTTTTTTTGTCAATAATAGATTGGAATGATATGATTCGATCAGAAGGATCTTTCCATTTTTTCAAAATTCCATACCATAGAATTTTTTGGTTCATCATTAGATTTCGAAATTGTTCATTCCAAAGCCGGAAAAAAACTAAAATCAATTTGGAAATCGGGTAGAAGGATAAAGATCAACAAGTTATTGAAATTTTTTTTTTCCAATAAAGAATGAAGTGGTTGAAGGACAGGAAAATTGAAATCCATTTTTCAATGATTCGATAAAATATTTGAATTGGTGGGTACATGTATCAATACAATACTCAATACAATGAATTTCGTTATGATGAGGATGAATTCAATTCGAATCGGTTTTGTGAAAAAATTCATTACATTGATATTTATCAAATCTAATATCAATAAACCTTTTCATTAACTATACTCTATTCACTAGGTAAATAAATTTTTTGTTCCTTAATGAGTCGCTATGTAGATAATATCTATCTATATGTGCATATATTCTAATATTATCTATATAAGAAGTATACGCAGTCACAAATATATGTACTAGACTCATATTGGCTAATTCCTGAATAAGGAATTGAATTAAGCGGAGCCCTTTTAACTCAGTGGTAGAGTAACGCCATGGTAAGGCGTAAGTCATCGGTTCAAATCCGATAAGGGGCTTTGTACCGTTTTTTTTCATAAAACTCCAGCTGTAGTATTCGTATTTGAAGGAAGAATAGAGATATTGTTTTTTTTTTTATAAATAAAAAAAACTAAGGAATTGTAGAATTCTCATTAGAAAATGGAATTTTGAATTCTAATAAGTTATTGTTATCATTCTAAT